TCCTTAACATACTGAAACGACTGCCATTATTGGTATTAAACCAATAGCGATTCATACAAGCTAAATCTTCTAATCGATAATTGGGCCAAAGAAAGAATTTTAATTTAATTAATTTATCTCTATCAAGATCTTTATTTTCATCCAAAAATTGACCCCAATTTCTTACCTTATTCTTATTGCAAAATAGTGGATTTCTATTCACACCATGACTAGTTTTTGAATTGAAACAAATTAGAATTCTCAATTCTCTACGACGTCTAGACGATAAAATATTTTCAGGACCAAGCAAATCATAATGATTTTTGTCTCTATTTCCAGTTATCTTTTGATGATGCCTTGGAATGGATTCATCAAAATCCTTCTTATCAATATATCTTTGCTCTCGGTATCTTTGATTAGTTTGATGCCTACTATTATGAACTAATGAAATACCTATAGTTTGATACATAATAAACTGTCCATCATTTTTTACAGATAGACGAAGGGGTTCGATAATTAATACCCCCCTTTTCATCAATTCCGTAAGAGTTAAATTCTTCTGAGTTAGCATTATATCCAGATTTATTTCCTTACTCTGAATAGAGGATATAGTCATTTTTCTTGAATTTTTCAGTCTAAGCAGGAGACAATATACTTTGATATTATTGATCATTCTTTGATTCAAAGCATCATCCCATCTCAATTGAAAAAGTAAATATTTTTTCAGAAAGAAATCTAGTTCTGCTTCCGTATTGCTCTTGTATTGTTTTTTCTTTTTACGTTTTTTCATGTCTGATTCCGAATAATCTTCTTCAATATCTTTTTGTTGATTTGAAAGAGCAGATACAAGATTTCCTTGGTTTTGTGCATTTGATCTAAGATCTCTTTGGCCTGCGGATTCTTTTTGATTTTTATTCTTTAATTCAAAAGATTTTTTTTCATTTGATGGTCTAACCCCTTTTTGCTTTCTATTGATATTTTTATTTTCATTTATATTCAAATTTAAAAAAAGTAATTTGCTTGGTATAAACCACGGTTTCATTTTATATGCATTATAAAGAAGTACAAAGTCTGGGAAGAACCAAAGTTCCATATTCGATATGGGACGACTTAGTATTTCTTCATTCATTCCCATCCAATCAAAAAAGATTTTTTTTTGATTGGGTGAATTGATTTCTTGATCTTGATGAATTGTAAGATAAAAAAGATCTTTTTTATCAATTATTTGATAATTAAAATTAACAGTCCCGGTCTTAGTATTTTTATTACTGTTAGTATTGATCTTGATCCAATCCTCAATATCGATTTTATTTCGAAGACAAAAATTGATAATTTTCCAATCAAAATATTTTCTATCCGGATTTTTTTCCATATACATAATATCTTTTTTTTCTAGACAATTATTGATAGGGATATCCCATAGTATATCATATAATTTGTCTTTATATATGTTGTAATTATAAGAATTCTCTTGATTCTTATTTACTTGGAATGGCGATACATAAATATATGAGTCTTTCTTATTTTCATAATTAATAAATTTATAAGATAAAAGATTATATCTATAGTATTTTTGAAAATTCTCTTTTTGATTTAGTAATGAATATACTTCGTAATCATTTTTTTTTTTGTAATGAATTAATTGGTCTTTTTCATATGAATCCTCTTTGTTTAAATCTTGATTTTGATTTGGATGCCATTGATTGATTCTATTTCGCCCGTTTTGTGCTATTAATTTAGACCATCTAATCTGAGATAAATCGTATTGATAATGACTTCTTAACCAGTTTTTCCATTGATGTATTCCAGAATTCGGAAGTTTCTTATGTCTTAATTCAGAATGAATTATTCTTTGTGTTCCAAAAGAATCTTTTATTGAAGTCTTAAGAAAAAAAGGCGTTTCACGATATTGAAGAATAGATCTTAACTTATACAAGTTAAGAATTTGGGTTTGTGATAATTTGTAAAATACATAGGCTTGTGACAAGGAGGATAAGTCGAAAAAATTCTGTGAATTCTTATTACTAATATGATAAAGTGACTTTTTTATAGTCGAAATAAAATGAATTGTATTTTGATTTGTTTTATTGATTCTTTCTTGATTTGTTTTATTATTGTAAATGGATTTATTAAAATTTTTTTTTGTTGATTCAAGAAAAAGTTGTATATTAATTATGGGAATATTAAGGATAGATAAAAGCATATCGATGTATATCTTTTCAATGAAAATTTTTATAAAATAATGTGATTTACGGATTAATCGAGCATTTCTTCTTTTTAATCTTTGCCAAATATTTTTTTGTGGTTCGAATCTTTTAGCATTATAACTTGTCTTATTAGGACTAACATTTTTTCCTGGAATCACTTTTTTTTTCTCTTTTGTAATTCTTTCTATTTGATTTCTAATTGTGCTTGTTCTATTACTCAGATCCTTCATTTTTTTTTCGGTCAGTAAATAATTTGTCCAATCTGTAGATCGAATTCGACGAAAGGATTCATGAATTATCTGATTATGGGTTAT